AAATCAATTAGTTATTCATCAAAGTTTCATTTATTCAATGACCAGAATTAGACGAGGATATATAGCTCGGAGACGTAGAACAAAAATTCGTTTATTTGCATCAAGCTTTCGGGGGGCTCATTCGAGACTTACTCGAACTATTACTCAACAGAAAATAAGAGCTTTGGTTTCGGCTCATCGGGATAGAGATAGGCAAAAGAGAGATTTTCGTCGTTTGTGGATCACTCGGATAAATGCAGTAATTCGAGAGAATAGGGTATCCTATAGTTATAGTCGATTAATACACGATCTGTACAAGAGGCAATTGCTTCTTAATCGTAAAATACTTGCACAAATAGCTATATCAAATAAGAATTGTCTTTATATGATTTCCAATGAGATCATAAAATAAGGGGATTGGAAGAAATCCACCGGAATAATTTAAATGGAGTTCCCCGGAGAATGAACTCCGGGAAGGTAGAGTAGAAATTAGTATTAGTATAATAAAATATGATAAAGTGATAAAGTCGTCAAAATGAGCGAATGCGTTCAATAAAAAAAAAAGATTTCTTCTTCTTCCCCGATTCTTTTTTTTTTTTTTGTCTTACGACACGACAATCAAATCTGGATTCTCCGATTTTTCGAACAAAACATCAATCGGCGTTTGAGTTCGGATTGGAATTTTGATTCAATTGAAGAGTAAGCCTATTTATTTCTGGTTCTAAGACCAGTAGTTCTAGCGGTCGACTCAGTTCTTTCAAATTGTTTCTCGTTATTAAGAAAAGGTAACAAAGATAAAATACGGGCTTGTTTTATAGCAATAGTAATTAATCGTTGTTGTTTTAAGGTCAATCTATTCACTCGTCTCGATAATATTTTCCCTTGTTCACTAATAAATCGACTAATTAAACTCATGTTTCTATAATCAATTCGATCCCCCGATTGGATCGGGGGCAAACGCCTACGAAAAGATCGCTTGGATTTAAGAAAAGGTCGCTTGGATTTATCCATGGTTTGTTTATTCCTTATCCCGAAAATCCTATTTCGGTCAAATCACAATCACAAATGAATTAAGAAATAGGATTTGGTTTGTTTATATATAGATTTGTTTCTATTTAAACATATGTTATATATATAATATGTCATTTTTCCTGTTCCTTGGAAGGGTGACACACAGGCACTCGGTTCGATCTATTTCTTTATCTCCCCATGAATCGTATGTTTGTAACAATAAGGACAGAATTTTCTCAATTCCAATCGACTAGGTGTATTGTGTCGATTCTTTTGAGTAATATATCTGGAAACGCCCGTTGATTCTTTATTAACACCGTTTCGGACACAATTGGTACATTCCAAAATAACCGTTATTCGGACATCTTTACTTTTGGCCATGAACCTCCTTTGGGTTTTTGATTCACTCAACTCTTCTATTTTTTCGATCCGAAGCGAAGAAGAAAGGAACGAAAAAAAAAAAAAAGAAGTTGCTAACTCGAAATCCAATTCAAATTAATTATGAAAGATTTCGTTGCAACGAATAGTAAATAAAAATAATAAGTAATACAATGATTTCTAACTCTATTTAGAATTGCAGTACAGTATTTTATTTAAGTATCTTGTATGATACTGTTACCCTAGACCCACATTTCCATTTTCGTTCTCACTCTATTATTAATTATTAAGTTAATTCGAGCCTGAACCCGAGTTTCGCTGAGGTTGAATCCACTTTTATTCTTTCTCTTTCCTACCTTTCTAAAAAAAGAAAAAAGAGAGGGAGAGTAATTAGTCACAGATATTTGATTGTATCTCTAATCTTCTTCAACCCTTCCCATGTCAATAACTAGAATGAAAAAAAAGGGAATGTCAACGCATCCGGGAAGAAACGATTAATCTCTATCAATAGACCTGCTAAAGACCCGAACCATAGAGTACTTAGTACCGGTGCCACGGAGAGATATGTTTTTAGATCTCGCATTGAAAATTCTCCTTCTTTATTGTAATACATAATGGTAATACATATATGATCAGATGCATATGTAGTTAAGGACTACTTGTATTTGTACGCGGAATCCCTAATTCAAATTGAAATGTACAATGATTCGGCGGATAAAATTTTGTTTCCTTTTCTTATTTATTAAAAGAGAAAAATACGTCCCTTTCTTCCTGAGCATTCCCGAAAACTATTCATTTTTTTTTTTTACGGTGGATTTCATATTTCATATGTATATAAATCTTTTATTATTATTATATGTTATATGATATGAGACCAAAAAAAAAAAAGAAGAAATGACAAGATAAGTTGTGTATATTAATGGAAGAAATAACGATATGGAAAACAAGACAGGGATTCTTTACAATGACACTGTAGACCAATTGAAAGGGATGTAGCGCAGCTTGGTAGCGCGTTTGTTTTGGGTACAAAATGTCACGGGTTCAAATCCTGTCATCCCTACCTATTACTTCTCCTCTGAGCAGTAACGAGGGATCAATTGAGATCGATTAAATTGGACATACATAATCTTTC